TACGTATTTCAGTTAAAAGACCCGAAGTAGCAAAGCCTTGGGTAAAAATAGTACTTGAGGCAGTTATTTCGGTTAAATAATTTTTTCTTATTTTGAAATAAGGGACTATATGAATAAGGGAGAAACTCCATGAAAGAAAGATTAATGATTCATATAAATCACTTAGTGGGAAATGGCCCGAATAAATCCAACGAGTGATTAATAATCCTGTTAGACATAAAAAAGTAACTATCATCCCCTTTTCTGACGAATCATATGGTTTTATGATTTCATTGCCCAATAAGGTTATCAAATGAATTATAATTACAATTGAAACAATCGAAAAGGAAATATGAGTGAATATATGCTCTAAAGTTGAAAATATCATAAAAATGAAAAAAAGGGAGGGAATCCCCTAAATTAATATTAATTAAGAATTAGAAATCGGGAATTTAATTTATTTTTATTATAGGATCTATTGGATATCTTTTAGAAGATGTCATGCCGCCACTCGGACTCGAACCGAGATGCTCTAGCACTGCTTCCTAAGAGCAGCGTGTCTACCGATTTCACCATAGCGGCTTACTCGAACTAATAATAGCCTATTTATATTCAATCGTCGATATTGAACAAGTCAATTCAATCAAATAAGTTTTTTAGTCAACACTCAAATTGATAAAAAAAATGAGTTCAAAAGTCAATTTGAAGGTTCATTAGTTTCATTTATTAGGGTGTCCGGTTTATTTATCTTAGGGCTTTGACGTAGTTTATCCTATTCTAAAATCCAACTTTTGTAAGTAGATTATTCTCTCGATAGAATAAAAAACTGTTTTCATTTTTTACTTTTATTGATACTTCATTATTTCTCGTTTATCTGATTTCATAAATTTCAAACAAAAAATAAATTTTCTCAATGAATCCAAAATAGGTTATTTTGGATTACTTCAAATTGACAGATTAGTTATACATAATATCTCAACAATGAAGTTCTTTTATTAATTGGGCTCAAAATTGGAGATATATGGGAAATCCATTTCATATAGTAATTACTAAAAATTATAAAAAATTATAAATTAAGAAGTCATAAAGTTATCCAAAATTTTTTACCATGCAATCCATTAGTTTCAACAATCCATTAATTTGAACTAAAAATATTATATCTGCCCTTCCCGAGAAAGAGAAAAATTGTTCATTATTGTAAAGGTCGATGGGGAAAATAAGACTCCCCACCACAAAAATATTAGCGAAAATATACTACAAAGAAATAAAAAATCTTGTATTTGTTTCTTTATTCTTTTTTTTTAGAATTCAGAAAACAGAAGAATTCTTTTTTTTAGACATCTTATAAGATGGAAACCTGGTCTATTTCATATTGATTAGAATAGGGACTGCCAATTGTTAATTTCATATTAAAAAAGTATTGAGCCAAATTTTTGAGTCAAATCCATTCCGATTATTCCAATATTTTAGGACTTATTTGTTTGTCGTACAAAAAAACTTTTTGAATTCCCAGTAGAAAGAGATTTCCCTAATGACAAAGCTTTTAACGCCGCCCAATATCCTTTCCTTTTCCAAATATTTTTACGAATACGCTTTTTTGATATAGAAGTACGTTTTTTTGGAACTGCCATTTGAAAATCATTGTTATAGTTGGATGTGAAAGACATCTATTATTCAAAACAAATTATTATTTCTTATTCATTATCTATTTTTTATATAAATAATATTCTCTTCATAAAAAAGAAATATAGATATGTGAAAGATCCGTTAAATTGGATCAAAAATTACTCGAAATAATAAAATTTTGATTCCATACAATATTTGTCAAACCAAAAATTTTTGGTTTGGAACTCTTAGTTCTCCTCTCAAATTTATATCTTTAGAATCTGCTAGGTCATAGAAATGCAACTTAATGATTTAATATAAAATTTAATAAAATAAAGAAAGAACCTAAAAGACCTTGATTTTCGTCATTCTAGACTTTATTTACACGTAATAAAATACCTCAAAGGATTGTAAACTTTTGCCTAAAAAAAAACTTAAGTCTTTTTTTAGTCAAACTCGAGAAAAGAATACACCTAAATTCAATTTTAAAATTCGAATGAGATTACTAATAAATCTGTTAAAGGATACGTGGTTTGATAAAAAAATATCTCAGTCGTTTTTTACCCTTTCTCGATAAAAAAAGTTCATTTTAGATCTATAATATTCTAACGTTTACTAAGAAATCGTTTTGATTGAAATGGAAAACAATCAATCCCATAATGAATTAGTTAATGCGTTGAAAGAAACTAACTAAACTCAAGAGTTTTTATTTCATTAGACCGATGACCTTAGTTAATCCTATAATTCATATCAGCATCAAGTACTCTTTTTAGCGTAATTTTTTATCCTTGCTCTGCAAATCTAAATTATTATTACGAGAAATTCTCGTAATAATAATTTAGATTTGCATTTTCATGTTATAAGTATTCATTTTTATATCTAACTTGGTCATCTCATTTGACCAATTGTAACTTCT